TTTTCATTTTTTTACATTTAAATAATTTTTTAAAGCATTGGTTTAGTAAAACATTTTTGTTTTATATTTCCATATTTAGGGAAACTTTGAGTTCATTTACCTTTCGAAGTATAATAAGAACTTAATATTATGTATTTATTTTATTTAATATAATAACTTATCAAGAAAGATTTATATTATATTATACGTATAAATTAACATTTTATTTATATAAGGTATAATAACCTACTTGGAAATTTTTAAAGGGTTAAAATAATAAATATATATGAGGTGTATTACAATTATATTTGTTAAATATTATTCAATAAGAAATTTATTAATATATATTTATCTTATTGAATAATATAATATAAGATAAATATATATTAATAAATTTCTTATTATATAATATAAGATAAATATATATTAATAAATTTCTTATTATATAATATAAGATAAATATATATTAATAAATTTCTTATTATATAATATAGTATTATCTACAACTACATGGTTTCATTTAAAATATAAAAAAAATGAAACTCATGTAGTTGTAGATAATACTATTAATAAACCAATGCTTTAAAATATTATTTAAATAATGAATTAGGGCTAAAAAATGGGGGGGATTATCGTTAAAAATACTTAATCTAGCCCTAATTCATTAACGTTTAGATAGTCTTTTAATTGATATTAAATACTTTTGAACCGTTGTTTATTTTTTTAATTTAAATGTAAAAAGTTTACATTATGAATTAGGGCTAAAAAATGGGGGGGATTATCGTTAAAAATACTTAATCTAGCCCTAATTCATTAACGTTTAGATAGTCTTTTAATTGATATTAAATACTTTTGAACCGTTGTTTATTTTTTTAATTTAAATGTAAAAAGTTTACATTATGAATTAGGGCTAAAAAATGGGGGGGATTATCGTTAAAAATACTTAATCTAGCCCTAATTCATTAACGTTTAGATAGTCTTTTAATTGATATTAAATACTTTTGAACCGTTGTTTATTTTTTTAATTTAAATGTAAAAAGTTTACATTATGAATTAGGGCTAAAAAATGGGGGGGATTATCGTTAAAAATACTTAATCTAGCCCTAATTCATTAACGTTTAGATAGTCTTTTAATTGATATTAAATACTTTTGAACCGTTGTTTATTTTTTTAATTTAAATGTAAAAAGTTTACATTATGAATTAGGGCTAAAAAATGGGGGGGATTATCGTTAAAAATACTTAATCTAGCCCTAATTCATTAACGTTTAGATAGTCTTTTAATTGATATTAAATACTTTTGAACCGTTGTTTATTTTTTTAATTTAAATGTAAAAAGTTTACATTATGAATTAGGGCTAAAAAATGGGGGGGATTATCGTTAAAAATACTTAATCTAGCCCTAATTCATTAACGTTTAGATAGTCTTTTAATTGATATTAAATACTTTTGAACCGTTGTTTATTTTTTTAATTTAAATGTAAAAAGTTTACATTATGAATTAGGGCTAAAAAATGGGGGGGATTATCGTTAAAAATACTTAATCTAGCCCTAATTCATTAACGTTTAGATAGTCTTTTAATTGATATTAAATACTTTTGAACCGTTGTTTATTTTTTTAATTTAAATGTAAAAAGTTTACATTATGAATTAGGGCTAAAAAATGGGGGGGATTATCGTTAAAAATACTTAATCTAGCCCTAATTCATTAACGTTTAGATAGTCTTTTAATTGATATTAAATACTTTTGAACCGTTGTTTATTTTTTTAATTTAAATGTAAAAAGTTTTATTCTTGCTTTTATTGTTCACTTAATCATTAATTTATATGTGAATTTTTGTTAATTAAATATTTCTTAAAGATATATTTTATTTATGTTGCAGTAGATAATTTTATTAATATTAAGTTATTTTAGATTTAGTAAATGTTAAAAGATTTGGTTAAAATTGTGCCAGCATCCGCGGTTATACAATAAAATCAAGTGAACATTATTGGTTTTTAAATAATTTTCATTAATTTTTTATTATTATAATTTATATGTTTTGAAGTGAAATATTTATAATATATTTATTTAAATAATTATTAGTGTGATTGTTATGAAATTGAAATTATAAACTAGGATTAGATACCCTATTATTTTTATTGTAAAAAATATAAAGCTTGAGTATTAATAGTTATGATCTTTAAACTTAAAGAATTTGGCGGTATTATAATCTATTTAGAGGAATCTGTTATGTAATCGATAATCCACGTTGAACCTTACTTATATAATTTTTTGTATATCGCTGTTTAAGAATATATTTTTAGATTATTTTCTTGATATTAAATTAATTAATATTTCAAGTCAAGGTGCAGAAATGTATAAGTTTAATAATGGATTACAATAAATTGTATTTATTATGAATTATTATTTTAATATAATTTTGAAGGTGGATTTAATTGTAATTTTATAAAGATTATTAAAATGATCATGGCTCTATAATATGTACACATCGCCCGTCGCTCTCATTATTAAGATGAGATAAGTCGTAACAAAGTAAGTGTATCGGAAGATGTACTTAGAAAGCATTAAATAATTCAAATTGGACTTAAAGTTAAGGTTTTCATTTACACTGAAATTTATGTCGTGCAATTCGATACAATTTGAAATTAATATAATTGTTTTATATATTTTTTATTTATAAATATAAATTAAATAAATTTAAGTTATTGTAATATTAATTGATATAATAATTTATACTATAGTTAATTAGTACTGTGTAGGAACATATTTAATGAATAATTTAATATTTATTAAAGTTGATTTTATTAATTTTATCTTGTGTATCAGAGTATATCTAAATTAATTATATAATTTTATTTTTCTCGAATTTAAAAGATTTAATTAAGTAATTTAGTTATTGTTTCATAAATATTAATAATGCTTAATTGGTAATGAAATGTTAATCGTTTTTAAGGATATCTAGTTTTTTAATAAATGAATTTAATTCAGGTTGCATAAATTATTTAATATTTAAATATTTAAATATTTTATGTTTCTAATTTTTAAAGGGATTAACTTTTAAAAATAAAATTATAATAATAATATTTATTTGGGATTACGTGAATTTAGAATTTGTTACTGATTTAAATATGTTATAATTTAATTCTTTTTTTATGAAATTTTAAATTTTTATTTAATTTTTATATTAAAAATTAAACTTTAATTTTTATTTTTTAGTTTAAATGATATAATTAGTAAATTTGAATTTTATTTTATTAATTTTTATTTAATGCTAATATAAAGAATTAGGCAAATATTTCACTCACCTGTTTATTAAAAACATGGTTTCTTGTATTTATTTAAGAGATCTGGCCTGCCCACTGAATTTTTAAAGGGCCGCAGTATTTTGACTGTGCAAAGGTAGCATAATAATTAGTCTTTTAATTGAAGGCTGGTATGAATGGTTGGATGAGGTGAATACTGTTTTATATTAATTATAATTGAATTTAGGATTTAAGTAAAAATACTTAAATTATATTAAGGGACGAGAAGACCCTATAGAGTTTAATAAATTAATTAATTAATTGAGTTAATAAAAAAATTTTTGGTTATTATGATATTTATTTAGTTGGGGTGATTAAAAGATAAGTAAAACTCTTTTTTATTTTTAATTTTATTTTTAGTTTTTAGATCCATAATTAATGATTATAAGATTAAATTACCTTAGGGATAACAGCATAATTTCTTTTGAGAGTTCATATCGAAAAAGAAGATTGTGACCTCGATGTTGGATTAAGATTAGTTTAGGGTGTAGATGTTTATAAACTAGGTCTGTTCGACCTTTAAAATCTTACATGATCTGAGTTTAAACCGGCGTGAGCCAGGTTGGTTTCTATCTTTAATTTTATTAAATATTTTAGTACGAGAGGACCAAATATTTAAAATAATTTTTATTTAATGAATATTATTAATTCGCTATTTTGGCAGATTAGTGCAGTGAATTTAGAATTTACATATATGATTAAAATTATATTTAGCAATTATATTAAATGAATTTATTATATTAACTTTAATTCTTTTATTTTTAACTATTTTTGTTATAGTAGGAGTTGCATTTTTTACTCTTTTAGAACGGAAAGTTTTAGGTTATATTCATCTTCGTAAAGGACCTAATAAAGTTGGATTTTTAGGAATTTTACAACCTTTTAGTGATGCTATTAAATTATTTTGTAAAGAACATATAAATCCTTTAGTTTCAAATTATTTATTATATTATGTTTGTCCTATTTTTTCTTTATTTTTATCATTAATTTTATGAGTATTAATACCTTATGTAAGAGGTTTATTTACTTTTAATTTAGGATTATTCTTTTTTTTAGTTTGTACTAGAATAGGTGTTTATACTGTTATATTAGCAGGTTGATCTTCAAATTCTAATTATGCTTTATTAGGAGGATTACGAGCAGTAGCTCAAACTATTTCATATGAAGTAAGTTTAGCTTTAATTTTATTATCTTTTATTTTTTTAATTAATAGATATTCATTACTTGATTTTTTTTATTATCAAATAGGAGTATGATTTTTATTCTTATGCTTACCTTTATGTAATGTTTTATTTGTATCATGTCTTGCTGAGACTAACCGTAGCCCTTTTGATTTTGCTGAAGGTGAATCAGAATTAGTTTCTGGTTTTAATGTTGAATATGGAAGAGGAGGTTTTGCATTAATTTTTTTAAGTGAATATTCTAGTATTTTATTTATAAGAATATTAATATGTGTAATTTTTCTTGGATCTAATTTATATTCATTTTTTTTTTATTTTAAGTTAATTTTTATTGCTTTTTTATTTATTTGAGTACGTGGTACTTTACCTCGTTATCGTTATGATAAATTAATATATCTTGCTTGGAAAAGCTTTTTACCTTTATCTTTAAATTTTCTTTTTTTTTATTTAGGAGTTAGAATTTTACTTTATTTTTAATATTTATTAGGATTTTTTAAGTAAAGTAAAATTAAGTTAATAAGGGATTTTAACCCTTTTATTATGACTTCAAAACATAATCTTATTCAATTAAGTTTATAACTAATATTAAATTAATAATAAAGTATTTTATCTCATAATTTAATAATTAAAGGATTTAAAATATAATAAATAAAATATATTATAGTAAAAATTTGTCCATTTAAGATATAAGGATCTTCTACTGGACGGGCTCCAATTCATGTTAATAAAATTACAATAATTACTATAGATCAAAATATAATTTGATTAATAGGGTAATATTGTAATCCTCGTGAATTTGTAATTGTTAAAGGTAAGAAAAATAAAATAGCAATAGATATTACTAGTGCAATTACACCTCCTAATTTATTAGGAATTGAACGTAAAATTGCATAAGCAAATAAAAAATATCATTCTGGTTGAATATGAACTGGTGTAATTAATGGATTAGCAGGTGTAAAATTGTCTGGATCACCTAAAATATAAGGTTCTTTTAATGATAATATTGTTAAAATAATAAATAAAATAATAAATCCTAAAATGTCTTTAAATGTAAAATAAGGATGAAATGGAATTTTATCAATATTTCTATTTATTCCTAAAGGGTTATTTGATCCTGTTTGATGTAAAAATAATAAATGAATTATTACTGCAGCTGTAACAATAAATGGTAATACAAAATGAAATGTGAAAAATCGATTAAGTGTAGCATTATCAACTGCAAAACCTCCTCATACTCATTGTACTAAATCAATACCTAAGTAGGGAATAGCTGATAATAAATTGGTAATAACTGTAGCTCCCCAGAATGATATTTGACCTCAAGGTAAAACATAACCTATAAAAGCTGTTGCTATAACTAAAAATAAAATTAAAACTCCTACTATTCATGTATAATAAAATTTATAGGATCCATAATATATACCTCGTCCAATGTGTAAATAAATACAAATAAAGAATATTGAAGCACCATTTGCATGTAATGTTCATAATAATCATCCATAATTTACATCTCGACAAATATGGGCAACACTATAAAATGCTAAATCAATATGAGCTGAGTAATGTATTGCAAGAAATAATCCAGTTATAATTTGTAAACCTAAACATAATCCTAATAATGATCCGAAGTTTCATCAAGATGAAATGTTTGACGGTGTTGGTAAATCTACTAAAGCGTTATTTGAAATTTTAATTAGAGGATGAGCTTTACGTAACGGTTTATACATTAATTTATTTGTCGTAGAGGTCCTTTATAAATGTTAATAATTTTAATTACTGCAATTAAAGTTAAGAATAAATAAGCTGCAATTATAATTGTTAATATATTAATTGGTTTATTATATATTTTTAATAAAAAATTATTAGTTAATATATTTAATGTTATTCTATTTTCTAAATTTTCATATAAATTTATATTAAAATTGATATTATAATGGTAAATTACAATAAAAATAATAGGTAATGAAATTATTATAAATAGTATTTTATTTGAATAAAAAAATATTTCATTTGATGCTAATCTTGTTATATACATAAATAAAACTAATATTCCCCCTAAATAAATTAAAAGTAATACATATGAAAATCAAAATCTTAATGATATTGATCCTCTAATTAAAGATAATGAAATTGCTTGTAAAAATAAGATTAATCCTATTGATAATGGATGATTTATAAATATAAATATAATTCTTAATATTATTCTAATTCTTAAAGTTAAATATATAATGTCAAAGGGTAGTTTAAATAAAACATTAGTTTTGGATATTAAATATAAGATTATTTCTTTTCTTTGAAGTTTTAAAGAGTTATAGTTACTAATATCTTTGGTTTACAAGACCAATGTTTTATTTTAACTATTAAAACTTAATGTTAATAATATTTTATATTATATTTTTTTGTGGTTTGTGAGTTTTTTCATCAAAACGTAAACATTTATTAATGACTTGATTAAGATTGGAATTTATTGTTTTAATTTTATTTATTATTTTGTATTATTATGTAATATTAATAAATAGTGAATTGTGTATTACAATATTTTTTCTGTCTTTTGCAGTTTGTGAAGGAGCATTGGGCTTATCAATTTTAGTATCAATAATTCGTAATTATGGTAATGATTATTTTAATTCATTTGGTTTACTTCAATGTTAAGATATTTAATTGGATTATTATTTTTAATCCCTTTATGTTTTAAAAAAATAAGATGATATTTAATCCAAAATTTATTGTTTTTATTTTCGTTAATATATTTAATTAATATTGATTTTTTTTGTTGAAGAGGGTTAAGATATATATTTGGATATGATTATTTATCCTATGGTTTATCCATATTAAGTTTCTGAATTTGTGTTTTAATAATTTTAGCTAGTTATTCTGTTATTCGTTATAAGTTTTATAATAATTTATTTTTATTTATAATTTTATTTCTATTAATTATATTATTTTGTACTTTTTGTAGTTTAAATATGATTTCTTTTTATTTTTTTTTTGAAGGGAGTTTATTACCTACATTATTTTTAATTTTTGGATGAGGATATCAACCAGAACGTTTACAAGCTGGTATTTATTTACTTTTTTATACTTTATTTGCTTCTTTACCTTTATTATTAGGAATTATATATTTATACAATAGTGCTAATTATTTAGTTTTTTCTTTAGTTTATATAAATGATTTTATAAATCTATATTTATATTTTAGAATGATTTTAGCTTTTTTGGTTAAAATACCAATATATTTATTTCATTTATGATTACCTAAGGCTCATGTAGAAGCCCCCATTTCTGGCTCAATAATTTTAGCAGGTGTTTTATTAAAATTAGGAGGTTATGGTTTATTACGAGTTTTTGAATATTTAATAGGTGTAGGTATATTAATTAATATATTTTGATTAAGAATTAGTTTGGTAGGTGGATTTTTAGTAAGATTAATATGTATACGTCAAGTAGATATAAAGGCTTTAATTGCTTATTCTTCTGTTGCTCATATAGGATTAGTTGTAGGTGGTTTAATAACTTTGAATATTTGAGGTTTTTATATAACTTTTGTTTTAATAATTGCTCATGGGTTATGTTCTTCAGGTTTATTTTGTTTAGCAAATATTAGTTATGAACGTTTAGGTAGTCGAAGATTATTAATTAATAAAGGTTTAATAAATTTAATACCTAGAATAGCATTATGATGATTTTTATTATCTTCTTGTAATATAGCTGCTCCTCCTTCCTTAAATTTATTAGGTGAAATTGGTTTATTAAATAGTATAATTGGCTGAATATGAATAGTTATATTATTTTTAATTTTAATTTCTTTTTTTAGAGCTGCTTATACTTTATATTTATATTCTTATAGTCAACATGGAATTTATTATTCTGGGATTTATAGTAGAATAAGAGGTTATTGTCGTGAATATTTATTATTATTATTACATTGATTTCCTTTAAATTTATTAATTTTAAAAAGAGAATATGTTTTAATTTGATTTTAAAATTACTTAAGTAGTTTAAAGAAAATTATGATTTGTGGTATCATAGATATAAGTATTTATCTTAGGTTATGAAATATTTATCATTATGTTTTATCAGATTTTTTTTTTTCTTTTTTTTTTCTTTTTTTATATTTAATTTTAGTATATATTTTATTATAAATGATATAGTATATTTTGTTGAATGAGAACTTGTTAGATTAAACTCTTCTTCAATTGTTATAACTTTATTATTAGATTGAATATCTTTATTATTTATAAGTTTTGTAATATTAATTTCATCTTTAGTAATTTTGTATAGTGAAGATTATATATCAAATGATATAACACTTAATCGATTCATTTTTTTGGTATTAATGTTTGTTTTATCTATAATCTTTTTAATTATTAGACCAAATTTAATTAGAATTTTATTGGGATGAGATGGCTTAGGTTTAGTATCATATTGTTTAGTAATTTATTATCAAAATGTTAAATCTTATAATGCTGGTATATTAACAGCTTTATCAAATCGTGTGGGAGATGTGGCTTTATTAATATCTATTGCTTGAATACTAAATTTTGGTAGATGAAATTATATTTTTTATTTGGATTGTATAATAAATGAATATGAACTTATATTAATTTCTTTTTTAGTTGTTCTGGCTGGAATAACAAAAAGAGCTCAAATTCCTTTTTCTGCTTGATTACCTGCAGCTATAGCTGCACCAACTCCAGTTTCAGCCTTAGTCCATTCTTCAACTTTGGTTACAGCAGGAGTTTATTTATTAATTCGTTTTTGTAAAGCTTTTCCTAGATGATTATTAAGATTTTTATTAGTAATTTCTGTTTTAACTATATTTATATCTGGATTAGGGGCTAATTTTGAGTATGATTTAAAAAAAATTATTGCTTTATCTACTTTAAGTCAATTAGGTTTAATAATAAGAATTTTGTCAATAGGTTTTTCTGATTTAGCTTTTTTTCATTTATTAACTCATGCTTTATTTAAAGCATTATTATTTATATGTGCAGGCATAGTAATTCATAATTTGAAAAATTTTCAAGATATTCGTTTTATGGGAAATTTATCTATTTTTATGCCTTTAACTTCTTCATGCTTTATAATTTCAAATTTTGCATTATGTGGTATGCCTTTTTTGGCTGGATTTTATTCTAAGGATATAATTTTAGAATTAGTTTCAATAAGAAATTTAAATATATTTATATATTTTATATATTTTTTCTCTACTGGTTTAACAGTATGTTATACTTTTCGTTTATTTTATTATGTTTTATGAGGTGATTTTAATTTAAGTCCAATATTTAAATTAAGAGAAGAAAGATGAATAATAATTTATGGTATAATAGGTTTAATATTTTTTGCAGTAATTGGAGGAAGAATATTAAATTGAATAATTTTTTTGACTCCTTACTTTATTTGTTTACCTTTAATTATAAAAATAGTACCTATTATAGTAAGTTTATTAGGATTATGAATAGGAAGAATTTTATTTAAATATAGATTAAATTATTATTTTAGAAAATTTAAATATTATAGAATTATAATTTTTTCAGGTTCTATGTGATTTATACCTCTAATTTTTACTAAAGGAGTAAGTTTATCTCCTTTAGTAATAGGTTTAAATTCAATTAAATTTATTGATTTAGGATGAAGAGAATATTTTGGTGCACAAAATTTATATTTTGTTTTATTAAAACTAAGAGGTATAAATCAGTGATTTCAAACTAATAATTTAAAGTCTTATTTTATTATTTTTTTAATTTCTTTAATTTTAATTTTATTAATTATTTATTCAAATATCTTATATAGAGTATAACATTGAAGCAGTTATTGAGATAAATTTATCTTTGAATATATTTATAAAAATTAAAATTTTATTTTTACAATGAAAATGTAAAGTTTTATTTAAACTATATAAATAAGATATAAATGGATTTTAACCACTTGAATAATAAGTTAGCAGCTTTTATTCGATCAACATATCTTCTTAATTGGAATAAATATTCAATTTTATCATTAACAGTGATATACCTCTAATTTGGTTTCAATTAAAAAGAAGGAAAATAAGGATATATTTATATCTTACTATCAGGTCGAAACTGATTACAATTATTTGTTTCTTACTTAATTTAAGGAAAATTGATGATAATTCAATACTTTTTGAGTGCAAATCAAATGTTATTTTTAACTATAACCCTAAAAATTTATGATGCTCATTCTAGTGATCCTTGATTTCATTCATGAAAAAGTCCAATTGCTAAAATTAATAAAAAGATTATTCTTGTGATTGTTCATATTATAATGTTTGAATTTATTCTAATAATAGTTATTGGTAAAATTAATGCAATTTCTACATCAAAAATTAAAAAAATAATTGCAATTAAAAAAAATCGTAATGAAAAAGGTAATCGTGTTGATCTAATAGGGTCAAATCCACATTCAAATGGTGAATTTTTTTCTCGATCTTCAATTATTTTTTTTGATAAAAAATTGGTTAATACTATTACGATAGAACAAATTATTAATACAATAATTGATAAAAATATTATAATTTTAATTATTTATTCTAAGTTTTTAGACTTTTTGATTGGAAATCAATTATACTTATTATATTAAATAAATTTATTATTAAATTTAATTGGTTTATTTATGTTCCTCATCAATAGATTGAAACATATAAAAACAATCAAACGACATCTACAAAATGTCAATATCACGCCGCAGCCTCAAAACCAAAATGATGCTCTGACGTGAAGTGTATAAAATACATGCGATATAAACAAGTAATTAAGAATGTTGTTCCAATAATTACATGAATTCCATGGAAACCTGTTGATACAAAAAATGTTGATCCAAATACAGAATCAGCAATTGCAAATGGTGCTTCAATATATTCATATAATTGTAGAGCTGTAAAATAAATTCCTAGTAAGATAGTAATTATTAATCCTTGAGTTGCTTGATTATAATTATTTTCTAATAATCCATGATGACTTCATGTAATTGTAATCCCTGATGATAGTAATACAATTGAATTAAGTAAAGGTACTTGAAGGGCTCTAAAAGTATTAATTCCTACAGGGGGTCATAAAGATCCTAAATCAATTGTTGGGGCTAATCTTCTATGATAAAAAGTTCAAAAAAATGATACGAAAAAAAATACTTCTGATACAATAAATAAAATTATTCCCCATCGTAATCCTATTATAACTTCCTTTGTATGATACCCTTGATAAGTTCTTTCTCGTGTAACATCTCGTCATCATTGAATTGTTGTTGATATTAAAATTACCATACCTATAATTATTAATATTTCGTTAAACTCATATGATAATTTAATAAATCCAATTATTGCAATTATAACTCTTGTAGCAGCTACAATAGGTCAAGGACTATATGTCACTAAATGATAAGGATGATTAATATTTATTGACATTAATTAATTTCTCTAGAATATAATGTTCTTAAAACTGCAAAAACATAAGATTGAATAATTGCTACTGCAGTTTCTAAGGTTAAAAGTATAATTTGTGTAAAAATTAATAAAGGTAGTAAAGTTAATATAATTGTACTTCCTGTATTTCCTAATAAAGTTATTAGTAAGTGTCCAGCAATTATATTTGCTGCTAATCGGATAGCTAAAGTTCCAGGCCGAATAATATTTCTAATTGTTTCAATACATACTATAAAGGGTATTAAAGCTGCTGGAGTACCTTGAGGAACTAAATGAGCAAATATATGTTTAGTATTATTTAGTCATCCAAAAATTATAAAACTTAATCATATAGGTAAAGCTAAAGATAATGTTATTACTATATGACTAGTTCTAGTAAAAATATATGGAAATAATCCTATAAAATTATTAAAAAGGATAATTGAAAAAATTGAAATAAATATAAATGTTGAACCTTTATTAATTTTTTTCTTTCCAATTAAAAGTTTAAATTCTTCATGAAGTTTATTAATAATTAAATTTCATATTATTGTTATTCGTGATGGAATTATTCATATTGAAGCTGGAATTAATATAAATCCAATAAATGAACTTAATCAATTAATGGATAAATTTATAATGTTTGAAGAGGGGTCAAATACTGAAAATAAATTTGTTATCATTTTCAATTTATTGTTATAAATTTATTTTTATTAGATAATAATGAAAATTTTTTATTGATTGTTATATAATAATTTATTACGTTAAATAAAATTATTAGAGTAGAGAAAAATATAAATAATATTAATCAATTTAAAGGCATTATTTGTGGGATAAAGAAATATTAAGTTTTAATAATTTTAATATGACATATTAATGTTATATTTTAACTAATTTCTTTCATCAGAAGTAACTACTATATTACTATATTTTGGTTTAAGAGACCATTACTTGCTTTTCAGTCATCTGATGATTCTTCTGATAAATTTTCAATTCAATTAATGAAGTCATTTACTGATGTACTTTCAATTACAATAGGTATAAATCTGTGATTTGCTCCACAAATTTCTGAACATTGTCCATAATATAAACCAGGTCGATTAAATCAAAATGTTATTTGATTTAATCGACCTGGTGTTGCATCAGTTTTTATTCCAATTCTAGGAATTGTTCATGAATGGATTACATCTTCTGATGTAACTAGTATACGAGTTAATGTATTTAATGGTAAAGTTGTTCGGTTATCAACTTCTAATAATCGAATATTATAAGGTTCTAATTCATTTTGAGGAATTATATATGAATCAAATTCAATATCTATAAAATCACAATATTCATAACTTCAATATCATTGGTGACCAACTGTTTTTAATGTTAAAACTGGTTTAGGATTTTCTTCGATTAAGTAAAGAATACGAATTGAAGGTAATGCAATAAAAATTAATACTACAGCTGGTAAAATAGTTCATAAGATTTCTAGATACTGTCCATCTATAACATGTCGATCTATATATTTATTTGTTATTAAAGATAAAATTATATAACCTACTGAGGTTACAATTATAGTAATAATAAATATTGAGTGATCATGAAAATATATTAATTGTTCTATAAGGGGAGATGCTCTATCTTGTAAACCTAAACTTGCATATGTAGACATAATTTCTAAAAAAAGTTTAAACTTTATATGAGGGGCTTAAGTCCACTGCACTAATCTGCCATATTAGATTTAACTAAATTTTTAATTTGATGTTAAAAGAGTTAATTCATTATAGGTATGTTCTGCAGGAGGTAAATTATATATTCATTCAATAGATCTATTTATTTGTGATGAATATATAATTGATCGATTAGAAATTATTCTTTCTCATATGATAAAAATAAATATAATTACAGCAATAAAAGAAATTATTGATCCTATAGTTGAGATAATATTTCATGATGTATAAGCATCAGGATAATCTGAATATCGACGAGGTATTCCTGCCAATCCTAAAAAATGTTGGGGGAAGAAAGTTAAATTTACTCCTATAAATATTGTGAAAAATTGACTTTTTAATCAATTTGGTTTTATAGCTAATCCTGTAAATAAAGGATATCAGTGTACAAATCCTGCTATAATAGCAAATACTGCTCCTATTGATAAAACATAGTGAAAATGTGCTACAACATAATATGTATCATGAAGAATAATATCAATAGATGAATTAGCTAGAATTACTCCTGTTAAACCACCTACAGTAAATAGAAAAATAAAACCTAATGCCCATAAAGATGCAGGAGTATAAATTATTTTTGATCCATATATTGTTGCTAATCAACTAAAAATTTTGATCCCAGTTGGTACAGCAATAATTATTGTTGCTCCTGTAAAGTAAGCTCGTGTATCTACATCTATTCCAATTGTAAATATATGATGTGCTCATACTACAAATCCTAAAAAACCAATTGCTGATATAGCTCAAATTATACCAAAATTTCCAAAAGCTTCTTTTTTTCCTCTTTCATGTGAAATTACATGTGAAATTATTCCAAATCCTGGTAAAATTAAAATATACACTTCTGGATGTCCAAAAAATCAAAATAAATGTTGATATAAAATTGGATCTCCTCCTCCTGCAGGGTCAAAAAATGATGTATTTAAATTTCGATCAGTTAAAAGTATAGTAATAGCTCCAGCTAAAACAGGTAATGATAATAATAATAATAATGCAGTAATTCCTACAGATCAAACAAATAAAGGTATTTGTGATTGATTTATATATATTGGTTTTATATTGATTATTGTTGTAATAAAATTTACTGCTCCTATAATACTAGATATACCGGCAAGGTGTAAAGAGAAAATTGTTAAATCTACAGCTGGTCCTGCATGGGCAATTCTAGCAGATAATGGAGGATAAACTGTTCATCCTGTTCCTGCACCACTTTCAACTGTTCTTCTAATAATAAGTAAAATAATTGATGGAGGTAATAATCAAAAACTTATATTATTTATTCGTGGAAAAGCTATATCCGGTGCACCTAATATTAAAGGTACTAATCAATTACCAAATCCTCCAATTATAATGGGCATAACTATAAAAAAAATTATAATGAATGCATGAGCTGTTACAATAACATTGTAAATTTGATCATCTCCAATTAGGGAACCAGGTTGACCTAATTCTGTTCGAATTAAGATTCTTAAAGATGTACCTAATATTCCTGCTCAAGCACCAAAAATAAAATATAATGTTCCAATATCTTTATGATTTGTTGAGAATAATCATCGTTTCAATTATAAACAATGATTTATTAGGTAAAATGTCCGAGTATAGGTAATAAATTGTAAATTTATTAAGGAGGTTATTTCTCTTTTACCATTTTTTTTTGGTTTTATATTCATTTAATGATGTTAGAATGCAATTCTAATGGTGTAATAAAGTTACTAAGACTTAAAGATATTCTTTATTTATAACTTTGAAGGATATTAGTTTACTTAACTTAAAGTCTTTAGTATATTGTAATAATTAAAGAGCAAACTAATATCCCTAGGATTAATAAATATAATGAAAATGAAATAATTTTTATGTATTTTATTTTTGATCCATATGTTGTGATTCAAATAATTTCTGAATTTGTAATTATCAATGTTGTGTATATAATTCGTATATAGTAATATAAAGTTAATAAAGAAGATATAATTAGAATTGTTGATGTTAAAATTATTAAATTTTGTGCTATAAAGTAAATTGCAATTCATTTAGGGAAAAATCCTAATAATGGGGGTAATCCTCCTAATGATAATATTGAGATAAATAATATAAATTTAATAATTTTTTTTCTATTAAATGTATTAAAGGTTTGTGAAATATAAGATATATTAGTTAATATACTTAAGAAAACAATAGAAATAATATTGATTATATAGATTGTAAAGTATATTAATCATAAATTTGTTCCTATAATTATAATTGCTAGTATTCACCCAATGTGATTAATTGATGAAAATGATAAAATCTTACGTAATGAAACCTGATTTAAGCCACCAATTGCCCCCATAAAGGCGGAAAAAATAATAATTAATTGAATTATTATTGAATTATTTAGTATATATGAAATTAGTATTATTGGGGCAATTTTTTGGATTGTTAAAATAATAAAACAATTAATTCAAGATAATCCTTCAACTACTGAAGGTAATCATCAATGAAATGGTGCACAAGCAATTTTTATTAAAAGAGGAATTATAATTAGGTTATTAATATCTCTAATTATTGTTAAATAAAACATTTCATTTAAATTTGTTTTTAATAAGATTAGGAATAGTAAACATGATGATGCAACAGCTTGAATTAAAAAATATTTTAATGAAGCTTCTGTTGTAAATATGTTTTTGTTGGAAGAAAGTAAAGGAATGAAGGAGAGTAAATTAATTTCTAGTCCTATTCATGCTCCTATTCATGAATTAGCACATAATGAAATTAATACACCTCTAATTAATATTATTAAAAAGAGGATTTTTGTTGAATTAATGGGCATTAGAAAAGAGAGATTAAACTCTATATTTGGGATATGAACCCATTAGCTTAAATTTAGCTTACTTTTCTACATTTTGGTGTATGGTGCACAAAAATTTTTGATATTTTAGGATTACAGTTTAATTCTGTTAAATGTAGGCTTATATTGTTAGTAAAAGTAATAAAATTACATTATTTATCCTATCACGATAACCCTTTTTATCAGGCATTTTACT